CAAAAGTAAGTAAATAAACACGAAACATATAAAATGCAGTTAATCCTGCTGTGGAACAAGCTATTATTGCGAAAATTGGCGAATACAACCAACTATCATTAAGAATTTCATCTTTGGACCAAAAACAAGCAAGAGGTGGAATACCACAAAGAGAAAGCGTACCCACCAAAAAAGACGTTTTTGTGATTGGTACATGCTTTTTTAAACCGCCCATAAGAACCATATTCTGGCTTTTATCTGGAGAATAGCCAACAATGGATTCCATTGAATGAATAATGGATCCGGATCCTAAAAACAACAATGCTTTTGAATAAGCATGAGTAATCAAATGAAATAAAGCAGCTCGATAAGAACCCATACCTAGAGCTAGCATCATATAACCCAGTTGAGACATTGTAGAATAAGCTAAACTTCTTTTAATATCTTTTTGAGCAAGGGCTAAAGTAGCTCCTAATAGTACTGTTATTATACCTATCAAAGATATAAAATTCATTATGTAAGGTGTGATTACAAAAAGAGGAAGAAGCCGAGCTACAAGAAAAATGCCCGCTGCTACCATAGTAGCGGCATGGATAAGAGCGGAAATAGGAGTGGGCCCTTCCATGGCATCAGGTAACCATACATGAAGGGGGAATTGCGCGGATTTAGCAACTGCACCAGCAAATAAGAGAAAGGAACACAAAGTAACAAATAATAAATGAACGTGATTATTATTATCAATTAAGTTATTCACTATTTCGAACAAATCCCTAAATTCAAAACTACCCGTTATCCAATAAAGACCTAAAATTCCTAATAATAAACCAAAATCCCCTACACGATTAGTTACAAAAGCTTTTTGACAAGCAGTTGCTGCAATAGGTCGCGTGAACCAAAAACCTATTAATAGGTAAGAACACATTCCAACTAATTCCCAAAAAATATAAATTTGTATCAAATTAGAACTAGTAACTAATCCTAACATTGAGGTATTGAAAAAACTCAGATAAGCAAAAAATCTTAAATATCCTTGATCATGAGACATATAATTATCACTATAAAAAAGAACCAAAATTCCAACAGTAGTAATTAATATTAACATAATAGAAGCAAGTGGATCGATTAAGTGACCGAACTCTAAAGAAAAATCATTATTAATGGTCCAAGACCATACATATTGATAGATAAAACTTCTATTTATTTGTTGAATAGAGAGATAGACGGAAAGAAGCATAACCATGCTTAACAGTAAAATGCTAGGAAAAGCCCACGCCCGACGAAGATTATTTGTTGCTGTCGGAAAAAGGAGAAGTCCCATTCCTATTAATATAGGAACTGGTAGTGGAATGAAAGGTATAATCCATGAATATTGATATGTATATTCCATAAAACAACCTTGTTTTATTGTTAATTAATTGTTTCTGATTCACCGGCTCTTATCTATTTTTTGTAGATTCACGAAGTCTTAAATGAATTCTATAGAATAATAATTCTATTTATTTTAAAAAATATTTATATTTAGAATATATATAAAATTGTATTCCATTTTTGTTATTATTAATTTCAATTCATATTAATAGATGTTTAATATGTATATTCTATTTTATATTGATTATATTGAAATAGAAAGGAAGATCTTTCTCAGGATCCCATAACTTGACCCCGCCCTCCCAAAAAAGAAGAAAGACTCAACTATTTTAGACTTCTCTTTCAAAAACATATAAAAGAAGAAAAGAATACTTCAACTAAAAAGGTTCAATTACTAATGATTAACTACTGGTTTTCTTTTTCGTTGTAATTTCAAAATGAAAATTCGGCGGACTCGCTTTTTCAACTTGATCGGTGTAATATAAAAAAGATGGAAATAATAAGGACTGGGATGGGTTTTTTTGAAACCTTTCGATCTATATATATATATATATATATTTTTCTGTATCTGTTTAACTAGAGGACTACAAGAATAGATAGGGATATTTTAAAAAAAAAAAAGACTTTCGAATTTTGTGTTTCATTTTTATCCCCCGCAAAGCAAAAGAAAAATGCAAATTATTTGCAGAATAGATGTCTTTCACATCCAACTATAGAAATGAATAACTTGTTTTTTAAATTTTCATGGCAGTTCCAAAAAAGCGCACTTCTATATCAAAAAAACGTATTCGTAAAAATATTTGGAAAAAAAAGGCATATTGGGCAGCGTTGAAAGCTTTTTCGTTAGCTAAGTCTCTTTCGACTGGAAATTCTAAAAGTTTTTTCTACTTGAAATTCTAAAAGTTTTTTTGTACAAAAAAGAATAATAATCAAAACCGTGATTTACTAATATGAATGCTAAAATGAGACTTTTTTGTTTGCAATTGAAAAAAGAAAAGCTAGAAAGTATTACTCCTTATTAATTGAATCTAGTTTATTATTTCCGAATGGGGAGTCTTATTTTCCCCATACATTTCCTTTTAACACTCATGGACTATAATAAAATAAACAATAAAAAAAAATTCTAGACTACTAAATAAATTTATATTTATAAAGCTATAATATATAATATGCAATAAAAAAAATATCAAAATGAATCCTTGAATCTCGACGATTAATCTAAAAATGGATTAGTATTATTTCAAATACGCTGGCCGCTATGGTGAAATCGGTAGACACGCTGCTCTTAGGAAGCAGTGCTAGAGCATCTCGGTTCGAGTCCGAGTAGCGGCATGTCATCTTCTAAAAGAGATACAATAAGACCTATAATGAATTCAATTCTGAATTTGAATTCAGTATATATAATTGAGTACCCCCCTTTTTTATTATGATATTTTCTACTCTAGAACATATATTAACTCATATATCCTTTTCGCTCGTTTCAATTGGAATTACAATTTTTTTTATAACCTTATGCGTCGATGAAATCATAGGACTATATGATTCGTCAGAAAAAAGCATGATAGCAACTTTTTTATGTATAACAGGATTATTAGTCACTCGTTGGGCTTATTCAGGTCATTTTCCATTAAGTAATTTATATGAATCATTACTTTTTCTGGCATGGAGTTTCGCCATTATTCATATGGTTCCCTATTTTAAAAAACAGAAAACTGATTTAAGGACAATAACCTCGTCAACCACTATTTTTACCCAGGGCCTTGTTACTTCAGGTCTTTTAAGTGAAATGCAGCAATCAGAAATATTAGTACCTGCTCTCCAATCCCAATGGTTAATGATGCACGTAAGTATGATGGTTTTGGGCTATGCAGCTCTTTTGTGTGGATCATTATTATCAGTAGCTCTTTTAGTCATTACATTTCGCAAAGCTTTCAGAATTTTTAGTAAAAACACAAAAATTGTAAATGATTCATTTTCCTTTGTAGAGATCCAATATATGAATGAAGGAAACAATGTTTTACTAAGCACTTCTTTTTTTTCGTCTAAAAACTATTACAAGGCTCAACTGATTCAACAATTAGATCATTGGAGTTCTCGTATTATTAGTTTAGGATTTATCTTTTTAACCATAGGTATTCTTTCCGGAGCAGTATGGGCTAATGAAGCATGGGGATCCTATTGGAATTGGGATCCAAAAGAAACTTGGGCATTTATTACTTGGACCATGTTTGCTATTTATTTACATACTCGAACAAATCCAAATTTTGAAAGTAGAAATTCCGCAATTGTGGCTTTTCTGGGCTTTATTATAATTTGGATATGCTATTTTGGGGTCAATTTATTAGGAATAGGCTTACATAGTTATGGTTCATTTAATTTACATTAACATCTAATTTAATGAAATATAACTATGTAAGCCTATAAATACAAAAAAGAAATCTAATTTTTAATAAAAAATTATTAAATCAAATAAGAAATCAAAATATCTATTATATATAATAGATAGAATCTTAATATAGAGAGTCTAAATATAATAAATATATAAGAATATATAAGTAAGAATAAGATAAGAAAACTTTGTATAAGGTGCACGAACCATTTGAATCAAGTAGTGTAGTGATTCAAATGGTTCTCACAAAGACGAAATTTATTTCGTTCCAATTCATTTTTCCTTATTATTATTTTTCCTTATTATTATTGTTTTTTTTTACTTAAGTTTAAACTTTAGAGAAAATTGAATTTAAGAGAAAAAGGACTTCTTTCTCATTGTACAACGCACAATATTCAAACTAATAGAATTCGTTTTGAATTTTTTCTTGAAAACTATCGATAAAAAAAATGAGATATAATAGCTTCCACTTTGTCAACTGATAATGAAAGAACGAAATCCGGATAAATACCAATCCCAATTATTGGTAGAAGGAGAGAGATCGAAACAAATAACTCTCGCGGACCAGAATCAAAGAAATAAGAATTTGGAACATTAAATAGCTTGTATCCGTAGAACATTTGGCGTAACATAGATAATGAATAAATAGGCGTTAATATCATTCCAATTGCCATTAAAAAAGTAATTAGTATTTTTGGCATTAAAAGATACTTTTGACTGGTAATTATTCCAAAGAATACTAAAAATTCGGCAACAAAACCGCTCAGGCCCGGTAATGCAAGGGAAGCCATCGATAAGAGACTGAACATCGTAAATAGTTTTGGAAGGGGGATAGCCATTCCACCCATTTCATCGAGATAAAGAAGGCGTATTCTATCATAACCCGTTCCGGCCAAGAAAAAAAGAGCCGCACCAATAAATCCATGAGAGATTATTTGTAATATGGCTCCATTAAGTCCCGTATCGCTTATAGATGCAATTCCAATAATTATGAAACCCATATGCGATATAGAGGAATAGGCTATTCTTTTTTTTAAATTACGTTGACCAGGAGATGCTGAAGCTGCATAGATTATTTGTATTGCACCCACTAGAATCAACCCAGGAGAAAATAGGCAATGAGCATGCGGTAATAATTCCATATTGATTCGAACCAACCCATAAGCTCCCATTTTTAATAAGATTCCAGCTAGAAGCATGCACGTACTATAATGTGCTTCCCCATGTGTATCTGGTAACCATGTATGTAAGGGTATAATCGGCAATTTGACCGCAAAAGCAATAAGAAATCCCATATAGAATATTACTTCGAGTGCCACAGGATACGATTGATTAGCTAATGTTTCAAAATTCAGTGTTGGCTCATTGGAACCATATAAACCAATACCCAGAACTCCTATTAATAGAAAAATGGAACCCCCCGCAGTGTACAAAATAAACTTTGTAGCTGAATAGAGACGTTTCTTTCCCCCCCACATGGATAGAAGTAGATAAACGGGAATTAATTCGAACTCCCACATTAGGAAAAAAAGTAAAAGGTCTCTAGAGGAAAATGATCCTATTTGACCGCTGTACATTGCTAACATTAAAAAATGGAACAATCGTGCATCTCGAGTAACTGGCCAGGCCGCTAAAGTAGCTAAAGTTGTAATAAATCCCGTCAATAAAATAGGTCCTATAGAAAGTCCATCTATTCCTAATCTCCAATAAAAATCAATAAAAGGGATCCATTTATAATTCTCTGTTAGTTGGGTTAGTGGATCATCCAGTTGAAAATGATAAGAGAATGTATAGGTTATTAAAAGAAGTTCTAAAATGCATATACATAATGTATACCATTTCATGACCTTATTACCTCTATGAGGTAGGAAGAAAATTAAAGAACCCGTCAATATGGGAAAAACTACAATTATAGTTAACCAAGGAAAATAATTCGTGGTAAAGACAAGATACACTTGGACCAAAAAACCCCGCGCTCAAAAATACAAATAAATAATATTTTATTCTTTTTGAGTACGGGGTTTTGTCGGTAAAAAAAGAAACTGTATTCAAAATGTATTGAAATGCTTTTTTCTGAAACGTATTAATAAGCTAGACCCATACTTCGAGTTGTTTCATGCCATAAATAAACTCGAACGCTCAAAAAATCCGTTGGACAAGCCGATTCACATCTCTTACAACCAACACAGTCCTCGGTTCTTGGAGCGGAAGCAATTTGCTTAGCTTTACACCCATCCCAAGGGATCATTTCTAAGACATCCGTCGGGCAGGCCCGTACACATTGAGTACATCCTATACAGGTATCATAAATCTTTACTGAATGCGACATTGGATATCTATCAATTTTTGAATGTCATAAACTTTCGATCTAGTAAACTTATAAATGAATCATATATTTAAACACCAGATGAATCAATGATTTTATCAGAATTTTTTACATCAATCAAATTCCGGATCGACTCAAGAGATTGAGCCAAGATACTTTAATTTCTTGCCCTTTGTCATATCTACGTATCATATACGCTAATTTATATTTATGCTAGTTGAATTTCAATTCCTGAGGAGTCTTATTTCAATTTTGATAATGGATACTACTTATTTATTCAATAAATTGGATTGATTGATACGAATTGATTTTCTGTTACGATAAATTGACGAAACAATAGCCAACCCAATAGCTGCTTCGGCGGCTGCAATAGCTATAATAAAAATTGAGAAAATATCCCCTTTTAATTGCCGACTATCAAAAAAATCAGAAAATGTTACGAAATTCAGATTAACTGAATTCAGTATAAGTTCAAGGCACATAAGAGCCCTAACCATATTTCGACTCGTTATCAATCCATAAATACCGAGAGAAAATAAATAGGCACTCAAAACAAGTACATGTTCGAGTATCATTGACCAGCTCCTTATTAATTTGAATTCATTTCAATATGAACAACAATTCCACCAATTAGGTTTACTAGAATAAGTACTAATAAATACAAAAGAAAGGAATAGTATTTTCTTCTGCAATTCAAATAGAATTGAAAAGAAATGGATTTAATAACCCAAAGCAAAGTTCCATTTTTATTGCTGTTAACAGTTATAAAGATTGGATTGATCATTGACGAGCAACAGCAATTGCACCTATCAAAGAAACTAAAAGTATTATTGAAATGAGCTCAAATGGAAGAAAAAAATCAGTTGATAAATGAATTCCAATTTGTTGACTATTACCTATAAAATCTTGCTCTATAATCTGATTTGATTTTGTCGTCCAAATAATCCCGTACCAAGACGTATCTAGAATAGTAGTAATTAGTGAAATAAAAATACTTGTACAAACCAACGACGTAATCCCATCACCAACAGTCCAAAGATTTGAATCTTTGGAATATTCTGAACCATTCATGAACATCACAGCAAATAGGATTAAAACATTTATAGCTCCCACGTAAATAAGTAGCTGCGCAGCCGCTACAAAATAGGAGTTTGATAAACTAAAAAATAAGGATATGCAAACAAGAACCAATCCCAAGGAAAAGGCCGAAAATATGGGATTGTTAAGTAAGACCACTCCCAGACCTCCTACTATAAGAACCGATCCTAGAAAAACTAAAAGAAAATCATGTATTGGTCCAGGCAAATCCATTCTATTTAAAAGATAAATAAATTGAAATGTGTTTCATGATTTTATTGACCCGACCAGGCAATTTTTTATGATATGCTCCTAATTGAATTCTAATCGAATCCGTTTTAATTGGTGTAGGTACACAATTAGTGAACCCCCTTTGACTCGAACGAAAAGAAAGCCTAGTTAGTTTAAGTTTAATTCGAAATAAAAAATTTCGAAATAATTTTGTATATATGATTTTCACTCCAAAAGCAAAATGGAGTGGCGCTTAGCACTAACCAATCCATAGTTGGTCCTAATTTTTAGTTAATGAAAAAAAAAAAAAAAAGAAAATAAAGAACTCATTCCTTTCGATTTAAATTAGATCAAATTGAATCTTGATAATTAGCAATTCTTCTTTAATCACAAAGTTTTTACGGTTTTTATTTTATTTGCGGTGAATTCAAAATTGTTCGAATTGTATAATCGTCGATTACTGACATTGGTAAACGACCCAAAGCGATTTGATTATAATTCAATTCGTGACGATCATAAGTAGAAAGTTCATATTCTTCCGTCATTGATAAACAGTTTGTTGGACAATACTCAACGCAGTTACCACAAAATATACAAATTCCGAAATCAATACTGTAATTAAGCAATCGTTTCTTTCGAATACCGGTTTCCAATTTCCAATCAACAACGGGGAGGTCTATAGGACATACACGAACACATACTTCACAAGCAATGCATTTATCAAATTCAAAATGGATTCGACCGCGGAAACGCTCCGATGTAATTAATTTTTCATAAGGATATTGAATAGTTACGGGTAAACGATTTGCGTGAGATAAGGTAATCATGAACCCCTGACCAATGTACCTTGCAGCTCGTACTGTTTGTTGACCATAATTCATGACCCCAGTTACCATAGGGAACATATCGTAAAGATCTAGGAATAATTTTATCTTTGTTTCTTTCTCTTGTTTGAAAGACGCCATAAATATAGAATAGCCCATTCCTTTTTCCTTTACAGTGAAAGAAGTTGGGAGGAAGTTGTTAATAATAGATTACCGAGAGAAATCGGTAAAAGAAATTTCCATCCAAGATTTAATAATTGGTCCATTCTTAGCCTAGGTAAAGTCCATCTTGTTGTGATAGAAATGAACAAAAACAAAAAAGTTTTCGCTAATGTAATAAAAATACCGATTGTCGTTCCAAAAACTCTACCTACTTTAGTTATTTCAAAGAGCCCAGGAACAGATATGTACGGAATAGAGATATTCCACCCGCCCAAGTAAAGAACTGTTACAAATAAAGAAGAAACTAATAGATTTAGATAGGAAGCAACGTAAAATAAACCAAATTTTATACCTGAATATTCGGTTTGATAACCTGCTACTAATTCTTCTTCTGCTTCTGGTAAATCAAAGGGTAATCTTTCACATTCTGCTAGGGAAGAAATTAGAAAAACAAGAAAGCCTATAGGTTGCCGCCACAAATTCCAACCCCACAAACCATATTTTGATTGGGCTTCAACTATATCAACTGTACTTGAACTGTTAGATAATCATAGTCGGTGATAACATCACTGTTCCCACCGCTATTCCAGAACCGTACGTGAGATTTTCACCTCATACGGCTCCTCGGGGGCCTCCAATAAATCTAAGGACCTCATTGAGATTCTTTATCTTGATACGGTTGGAGTATAAATATATATAGATAGAGTCAAAAACTGTGGTGTGGTAAGGTCCCGAATTAAACCAATGGAATTCTGTCTGCTAGGCTATAATAATGATTAAATCATTCAAAAAGCACTTCTGAATTGATCTTGTCCTTTAATAATTAAAATTTATCTTTGCTGAGTAATAACCTAATCCTTCAATAAAATACTCCTTGTAGCAATATCAATAGATACTTCAACCCAGCCTTTTCATTACGAAAAAAATGAAACATTCCATATAGCTCATTAATCATGACAGAGTATCGCTATGAATATGAGTATAGAAAAGAATAAAAAGATCCTTTTGTTTTTCTTCCTATTCTTCTTTCTGAAAATGGGGGTTTCAAAAAAGGATTATTTCGTTCCTGATAGTCATTTTGTAATCTGTGGATAGGAGCCTACTCTGGATCGGAATCGCGAGGAGTACTGCTTGATCATTTCTACCAAACTTCAAGCCCCAATTAGGATTCTTTTTATGTTATGAAAAAGAATCCTGTTGGATAATTTACATAATATATCTCCATTACTAATCCTTTATGTAGTTTTGTGTTCCTAACCATCCACTTATTTTTTATCAATCATCCGTTCTGGTACTACATAGAAACAAAGGAGAATCGAAACTCTATACGGTTGATGTTTTGAACCCGCTTCAAGCTAGGATGACTAATCAACCAATCTTGGGGTAAAAGTTTTGCTAATATTTATTTTCTTTTTTTTCTTGTACGTACGAAATGAGACTCCATTTTTTTACTGCAAATTTGTAAGCTGTTTTCTTTCACTCATATAACTATCTGATTTAGTCCATCACCATCAATAATGAATAAAACAATGAGGATATCTATTTAATTTCTTTACTAACAAAACAAGAAATAAATTAAGAAAAGGTTAAACGAATCGCACGTAGAGATATTGATAACACACAAAGAGTTAATGGTATTTCATAACTAATTGATTGAGCAGCGGCTCGTAGACCACCTAAAAAAGAATATTTATTATTTGATCCATATCCTGACATAAGAAGTCCGATGGGAGCAATACTGGAAACGGCAATCCATAAAAAAACACCAATATTGAGATCAGATAATACAAGGTGATAGCTAAAAGGAATTACTGAATAACTTAGTAAAATGGATATAACTGCTATGGATGGTCCTATGCTAAATAAACGAGTATCTCCTCGAGACGGTAGAAGATTCTCTTTGAAAATGAGTTTTGTTCCATCAGCTAAAGCTTGAAGAATTCCCATAGGCCCCGCGTATTCAGGCCCAATACGTTGTTGTATTCCTGCAGATATTTCCCTTTCTAACCACACTATTACGAGTACACCTAGAGTAATTCCCAATACAAGACTCAAAATAGGTATAAGCATCCATATGATTCCATAGACCTCTTTCAAAGATTGCAATCTGGAAAAAGAATTAATATCTTGTACTTGGGTTGTATCAATTATCATTTCAACGATCTACTTCTCCCATAATGATATCTATGCTACCTAGTATCGTCATAATATCAGCCAATTTCATTCTTTTAACTAATTGAGGAAGAATTTGCAAATTGATAAAACCAGGCGGACGTATTTTCCATCTCCAAGGAAACCCACTTTGATCTCCTATTAAAAAAATTCCCAATTCCCCTTTTGGAGCTTCAACGCGTACATAAAGTTCTTGCTTCGGCAATTCAAAAGTGGGAGAAGGTTTTTTACTAATGAATCTATATTCAAAACCGTTCCATTCTGGATCCTTTTCTCTATCAAAACATCGTATTTCCAAATTTTCATAAGGCCCCCCCGGAATTCCTTCCAGAGCCTGCTGAATAATTTTGATAGATTCCGTCATTTCACTGATTCGGACTAAATAACGAGCTAATGAATCCCCTTCTTTTTGCCACTGGATTTCCCAATCCAATTCGCCGTAACATTCATAACGATCAACTTTACGAAGATCCCATTCTATTCCGGAAGCTCGTAGCATTGGTCCTGATAAACCCCAATTTATTGCTTCTTCCCCGCCAATAATGCCCACCCCCTCAACTCGTTCTAAAAAAATGGGATTCCGCGTAATAAGTTTTTGATATTCCGAAACTGCCGTTAAAAAATAATCACAGAAATCCAAGCATTTATCTATCCATCCATGCGGTAGATCGGCCGCTACTCCTCCGATACGAAAATAATTATGCATCATTCTCATACCGGTGGCAGCTTCAAATAGATCATATACTAATTCTCTTTCTCTGAAAATGTAGAAAAAGGGAGTCTGTGCACCAATATCCGCCATAAAAGGGCCAAGCCATAAGAGATGAGAAGCTATCCGACTCAACTCTAACATAATTATTCTGATATAACTTGCTCTTTTAGGTACTTGAATATTCCCCAACTGTTCTGGTCCATTTATGGTTATTGCTTCTGTGAACATAGTCGCTAAATAATCCCACCGTGTTACATAAGGCAGATATTGTATAACAGTTCGGTTTTCCGCAATTTTTTCCATCCCTCGGTGTAAATAACCCAATATTGGTTCACAATCAATAACATCTTCACCGTCTAGAGTAAGGATGAGCCGAAGAACACCATGCATTGATGGGTGGTGAGGTCCCATATTGACTATCATGAGGTCTTTTCTTGTCGTTGTTACATTCATAAGGTTATTCCTCGATTCTTTCTTTCATGAATTGCTCAAAACGAAACAAAAAGTTCATAAAAATTCAAGATCTAAGAAATTAAATAATTCTAGTTCTTTTTCAAATTAACGAGGTTTTGATTCTCGGATATCTAGTTGACTAATTAATTCTTTATAACGGACTTTGCTTTTCTTTGACAAATAAGATAGCAGGCGTTGTCGTTTTCCCAGGATTTTACGTAAACCTCTCTGGGATAAAAAGTCTTTTCTGTGGAATTCCAAATGGGAAGTAAGTCTTCGTATCTTATTGGTGAAGCTAACTACTTGAAATTCAACAGACCCCCTGTTTTCTTCTTGTGAAATAACGGAAATGAATGCATTTTTTACCATAAAAAAATATTCTATCGTCCTTTTTTCTTTTTGAACTAAATGAATTTTACCAATCAGTAAGAATAATGCTAGTCATTTATATATATATATAAAATCTAATTTCTTTACGAACTCCGAATTTTCTCAACTCATTTTATGAAATGATTTTATCAAATAAAGTTTCTCAATCCAATTTCCGAGTTGATTAAAATAGGATTATGAAAGCATGGTATGTAGATTTTTCCACTAAAAAAAAAAAAAAGAGGATTCTGTTGATTCATTTATAGATCTAATTGATATTGATATGTGCATTGGATTTCCATTCCGATACCAGAATGCAAATCTAATGCATCTCTTTGTTTCAGATATCAAATAGGGTATAGAATGGATATAAAAAAGGTATCATTAACGAATTTTCACTCGCGGATACATATGTATCCTTAGCATACTGAAACGGCTGCCATTATTGGTATGAAACCAATATCGATTCATACAAGCTAAATCTTCTAATCGATAATTAGGCCAAAGAAATGATTTTATCATTTTATTTTTCTTTTTTTCATTGTTATCCACAACTTCACCACAGTTTTTTACGTATTTGCAAAATACTGGATTTTTTTGGATAAGATTTCCATTTCTCGAATAGAAAGAAATTAGAATTCGTAATTCTCTACGGCGTTGGGTGGATAAAACTGTTTCAGGAACAACCAAATCATAATTACTTTTGTGTCTAACGTCAGTATTGGTGTTAGCCATAAAAAGGTTTCTTCGGTATCTGAATCTTTCAGTAATTTCGAAACTCTCATCATCATCGTAGGGATCAATCTGCTCAATCAAAGGAATCTTTATCATTTGATAGATCAAAAATTGTGCATCCTTATTTTGTCTAGATATACGAAGTGGTTCGATACCGAATAGTCCTGCGGTAAACACAATGTTCTTAAGACTTTTTTTGGTTTTCGAAAATTCCATTTTCAGTCTTCCCCTTTTGATAGAGGTTAGCCAAGTTTTTTTTATCTCTTTCGCGTCTTTGAGTTTTTTCAGTTTATTCAATTCGTATCCATTCACTTTTAGTCTGTCCACTCGATCATAGTCATCCTCATCAGCATCCTGCGGCGATCTCACTTGAATATTACGGATATCCCCGTTTTTTAGGTATTCCACGAAGGGCCGTTTAAGTTTGTATGCTGTATAGGCTTTAAGATCCCCTGGGCTTTTGTTTTCTTTTTTTTTTTTATTCTCTAATGCTAAATCGATCACTTTCATTTTCTTGGAGGGATTCTCTAGCTTTGTATTTCTCTTGATGTTTTTGTTTTCAAGAAAATTTGCCATAAGATTTTGAATAGCCTTTTCATTTTCATTTTGAATAACCTTTTCCGTTCCATCTTCAATAAGATCTTGAATAAGATTTGCATTTCCTTGCTGATTTACAAAAAGTAATTTTATTGGTATGATCCACGGTTTTAATTGATATCTAAGATCCATTGGGATCAATTCCGGGAAGAACCAACCTTTCAGATCCGAGATGCAATTATTTGGGATTTCTGTATTCATTCCCAGCCAATCAAAAAGTGGGTTTTGGTTTTTCGTTCGTTCATAATTTTGCCAATGCAAAAAAACCCCAGGCTTAATACTTGTATTACCATTTGACGCGGTCCAGTATTTTACAGTATCGCCACTATTTGCCGAGGTCCAGTTCTTAGCAGTCCCGGCTTTCTGTTTTAAACCAATTAAACCAACAGGGAGAAGTCTCCAATGAAAATATTTGCGGTCTGGAAACGTATACAGATTCAGAAGATCATTTTGTACTAAAAAATTCTTGCTAAGAGCAATACCTTCTGGACTATCAAATAATTGACCTTGCCGTCTATTGTAATTGTAAGAAATCCTTTGTTTATTATTTATACATAGTGGTGATACATACTTATCTTCGGAATTAATAGATTGATATGAAAAAAGGTCATACCTATAGGATTTTATAGAGTTCTTAATAGTCTCGTCTTTTTGGCCTCTGTAAGTTCCCAATCTAAAAAAAGGGCCTTCATCGTCTAATGAATTTGCTTCAAAGAAATTTATTCTTTTTTCATTAGAATACCTTTTAGTTAAGTCTGTATTTTCGTCCATACGTTGTTGATTCACTTTAGTTCGCCATTTTTCTTGGCTTAAGCTATTCCATATAATTGCAGATACATTATATTGATAATGAGCCTTTAACCAGTTTTTCCATTTAGTTTTTGAAGAATTAAAACAATTTTTATGTTTTAATTTAGAATCAAAGATTTGTTGTGCGTCAAAATAATCCTTTATTTCTTTCTTAAGAAAAAGGGATGCTCCGTCATATTGAAGAACATATCTTAACTTCTCTAAGTTAATAAGTTGGGTTTGGTATAATTTGTAAAATACATAGGCTTGGGACACAGAAGATAAGTGCGAATGACCTTTTGACTTCTTAATCTTATTGCTAGCCAAAATATTGGTAAGCTTAATATCATTCTCTGAAATCCGAATATCAGTATCATAAAGCGACTCTTTAAAAATCGAAATAAAGGGATTTTTTTTTTTCTTTGTTTTAGATTTATAAATCTTTGTTTTATACACTTTTTCTTTATTTGTTTCAATCTTGTAAATGGATTTTACACTCATTTTTTGTGAAAATTCAAAAAAATGTTTTGGATGGATCTTGCGAATAGAAATGGCACATCGAACGAAATTGAGGTGTATCCTTTTAATATTGCGGGATATCCTTTTAATGAAAAATATTAGAAAATAATAAGATTTTCGGATTCTTAGAAAAAAATATTTTTGTCGGATTAATCGAGCTTTTATTCTTTTTAATTTCTTTAAAATCTTTTTTTTTGCTTGTCCTAGTTTATCAAGAGAATCGGGTTCAGGAGTGAAAACTATTTTCTTTCTTTCTTTTATAACTTTATCTATGTGATCTTGGATTTCTCTTAGTTGATTATCCAGATCCTTCAGTTCGTTTTCTTGATCTGCCACATTTTCTTCTGGCAATGAATCATCTTTCAAAGCTCTAACTGGACCTTGCAACAAGGATTCGCGAATCCTCTGATTACTCATTCTCAAATCTTGCTCTTTTTTAAGACTCTCCATGTCTTTGTGAGAAAGAGTCAACTCAGAGTTTTCTCTTACTACAGATAATGCAATTGGGTTTCTTTTTGAAAGCTCTCTTTTTAGAAAAAAAATGCTTTTCATCAACCATTTTTTTGTTTTTTTTAAGACGGTTAGAAAACGTTTGCTTAGAATTAGAGAATGTTTCTTTTGGAATTTGATAATTTTTTTTTTTAGTTCTTTTGCAATGGGTTTAAAAAATGCTGCCCAATCCGGGCTTATTAGATCACCGAAAGGACGGTCGGTTAAGATTCCAAAACTTGTTAAAAAACGAACTTCCCGGTCCCTTTCCAGTTTCTTGGGCTCCTTTTCTTTCTTCGGATCTTTTTGAATGGATCGCGGCCCAAATCTGTACCAAGGTTTAAGGGAAAAAGGGTCGCTGACCTGTATCTGAAGACCTTCTATCGTCCAGTTTTGTGGCAATTGTTGGTATCCCAGTTTTTCTGATACGGTCATACCATTATAGGTACATATAGCATACGTCTCCTTTTTCAAACGCGCAAAGTCTATTGACCACTCAGGATCTTGAAATAATAATATACGGGCTATATTTTTCACTATTATCAATGAAGGGAATACAATCCTTTTTCTAAGAAAAGTATGCATTAATAATATTAAAGCTCTTATGGCTTGACCAAAGTCAATGTTCTCCCACATTTCCATTACATTCTCAATTCGTATCTCATCCTCCAGGTCTTCCTCGGATTTATCTTTCTCCCCTTTGGGTGATAACCCCAACATTTGCCGCAGTTCCTTCCTATTATCCAAAATCCTCGTGACCCATTTTTTTTCATCTTTAGCCACTTTTTTACTTATCCGGGTTTCAAAAAAGAATTTTACTTGCACGGCGATGTTAACAAAAAAAGAAAAAATGGAGCGGCGTCGGAAAGTGAAAAGAGGGGAACGTGGATTTACTTGATATATGCTACAAACGTATGCTTTACGTCTGTCATGACGCGCGGATCCCTTGATTAGTCCTCGACGAAAATCTGACATCTGGCCTAAAAAACGTATCGCATACTTTTTTCGCTTACGCACAAGATTACCATGCTCATCTACCACCGGCGTCTTTTTCGCATCCTTCTCAGTAAACACTGCTACACGTTTGAATGGTAGTACCCGAAGATCATGATCGGCGAACATTCTTTCTCCCTCGGCTGTCCCTTCCACTTGTTCCAACTCGTCGATTAATTTGTATGACCATCGAGGAACTTTTTTAGTGATTTCTTTTAGTCCAATAGCTTTTTTTCTAATTCTTTGGGGATCGGGTAGAATAGGATTCAAAAGCAATTTACAAAATTTCCTTGCACCTTGGACATCCATTTTGACTTCTTTGCTTTTGAACAATGAAAATTTGTTCTTTTTTATTGGTACTACAGGTGTATTAACTATATCTATTTTCTTTTTCAATTTGTCATAATCTTTCTCGGGAATCAAAAGTACGTGAAGCTTATTTATCGAGCTTCTTATCATTCTTAGAGACATTTCATTTTTTTTTTTCCGCGAACTTGTCTCTATGTCATTTTGTATTAAAGTTTTATTATTATTTAGGATTGAGGATGAAAAAAACTTTTTGCTCTTTGCACGATACGCTCCGGTCAAAAAAGGATCAGATATTTCAGGCAAGTATTCGGTTTTAGTTTTATAATTACACAATCTTTTCCTTTTTTCGAGGACATTTTGCAGGCTAGAGCTTTTCTTTCTTGCGAGGACATTTAGCAGACTTCTTTTTTTATCTAAAGCTTTAATTCGATTTCTAAATTCTGTACTCAGGCTGTTCGTTTTTTGTTCATTCCTATAAGTCCACTGGGTATAACTCCCAGGATCATACCATCCAAGAGCCCACCATTGATCATAGATTCGTGGGAACGCAGATGAAATTTTTCTTTGTATCATTTCGAAGAAAGTTGACAAACTGGGTGGATATGTAAAAAATATTCTTTCTTTTCCATCACTTCGACCTTTATAAAAAAAATATTGTGACGTTTCATTTTTTACAGCCTTTTCAACGCCAGCACACGTTTTTATATATCGTAATGGACGGAGCGATTTTTGCGGGTCAAAAAGAGGAGTCACAAGAGGTTTTCCAAATGAGAATAAATATTTATCTTCTTTCAATATAGCTAACTGCGAATTCTCTTCCTCGATTTCGTTCGGATCCACCCTTTCTTGCGAGATAAGCGAACTATAAATATGTTCTTCGGTAAATTCCTCTTGTTTCTCTTGCACCTCCTCTTCCACATCTTCTCCTTTTTCAACTTGCATCTCCCTCTCCTCAACTTGCATTTCCCTCTTTATTTTTTTTTGAATTTCTGATATTTTTTCTCTCG